TTGGGACCAAGGTGTTGAGATTTTTTGAATTCTTCAAGTTAAAGTAGTTGCGTCGTTATTTTGGTTGAGGGGTGGTTTGTTGAAACTTCAATTGGAGTGGAAGGATTCTTTCGTGAAAGGGTGGGTTGGGCTACTACGCTGGTATCAGCGTAAATTATTAGCACTCTACATAGAGTGAATAATTTTCTATTGGTTTGCTGGGTCAGGCAAAGTTATAAGTGATTGCAAAGTTCTAGTTAAGTAGCAGTGCGGGAGTTCTTGTTTTTGGGGTTTGGCAAGAGCGGATATACCAAGAATCTGTGAAGGCTAGGATGGGGGGTAGGGGGGTTTGTCTTGAATGTTTGGTCATACAGGAACGCGTGTGTACGTGTGTACGCGTGTACGTGTATACGTGCATACGTGTATACGTGTATACGTGTATACGTGTATACGTGTATACGTGTATACGTGTATACGTGTATACGTGTATACGTGTATACGTGTATACGTGTATACGTGTATACGTGTATACGTGTATACGTGTCGCACATACTGACGTACAAGCGTGGTTGTGGGTTCACATGCATATACATGTATGCTACGTGCGTGTGCATGTGTTGAAATTGTTTATGTCCTTCAAGCATGAATTAAATAACCACTTATGGTAGTTATGCGAGCGGTGGAATTAACTTATGTCTTTCGAGCATGAACTCTACAGTCAGTTGTGATAATTATGAGGGTGAAGGAGGTACACGTTAAGTCCAGCTACAATCAATGGTCTGAGCGCAGGCCGGCCGGTTTTCGGCGTAGGCCATGGTGAGTCCCTGCATCCCCGAAAATTAAAAAATACCAAGGGCTTGACAGTTCAGTTATGACTAATCACGGGTTGTTTAGTAACTAATCCATCGAGATGTCTTATTTAAGGGGAACGAGTGGGCGGGTATAGTTGATATGGCCCTGAAGTAAGAACCAGATGCCAGGTATAGTTTCAGTCTAGTCACCCCCAAGTGTCATGGGCCCGGAGCGAGAAGAGGGGCATTATGCGGGCGGGTTGCTGGTTTCACGGAGGATGGTAGAAGCCCTAGGAACTGTGGAAGGGGATATCCGTGTTGACAAGGATTACGAAACTTAATGCGCAAGTGTTCGATCAATAGAGTAATGTTTTATGCCATGTTAATAGGGTGTATGTACTCATGTCGTATCAAGGGTTGTAAGTACTCGAGAATATCCGTGGGGAAAAGAGTTTAATGTGGATTATACATATAGATGTCCTATGTACTGTATGAATGGTATGTACTTGCTTATATGCATGTGGACAAGAACTTTATGCACGATATACATAGATGTGCTGCGTGGCTTCCCGCGAGGAAGACTGTGGTATATTGTATGGGGGAGAGCATGCAATGCATGACGTACATGGGTTGGGTGTTTTTCGTTTATGGCAGGTTGAAATAGGAATTTGACAAGGAGTAGTTTATGTAGAATTTCAGCTTTGGGTGTTGAAGGTGGAGTATGATGCTTCTTCCTTGAGGTTGCCCTAGGGAGGAGGGGGCCTCCATTTTCGGTTTACAAGGCCGGGGTAATAAGTATACTACAAGGGCTCTTCATTTGAGTATTTTGTTTTCGATGAGGCGTGCTATTGGTATAATAAAGGTTATAAGGGAGAAATACAGGATGGATGCTATTTGTCCAATAATAATAAAGGGGTTTTCGACGGGTTGTCCTCCAATCCATGTAAGGGTAAATAGGTCTGCCACCAGGATTCAGAATAGGAGTTGGCTTAAGGGCCGGAATATTATGGTTTGTTGTTTGGTGGAGTATAGAAAGGGGATGATTACTAGGATTAAAATAGATAGGAGTAGGGCTACTACTCCTCCGAGTTTGTTGGGGATAGATCGTAGGATGGCGTAGGCAAAGAGGAAGTATCACTCCGGTTTGATATGGGGAGGGGTGTTGAGGGGGTTTGCTGGGGTGTAATTGTCAGGGTCCCCTAGTAGGTCCGGGTGGAAGAGTGTTAGTGTTGTGAGAGATAGAAGGAGGAGTAGGAAGCCTAGTAGGTCTTTGGTGGTATAGTAGGGGTGGAACGGGATTTTGTCAGGGTTAGAGGATGTGCCGAGTGGGTTGGTGGATCCTGTTTCGTGAAGAAAGAGAAGGTGGATTATAACTAGGGCTGAGATGACAAAGGGTAAAATAAAGTGGAGTGCGAAGAATCGGGTCAGGGTGGCTTTGCCGACAGAGAAATCACCTCAGATTCATTGTACTAGGTCGGTGCCGACGTAAGGGAATGCTGAGAGTAGGTTTGTAATTACTGTAGCGCCTCAGAATGATATTTGTCCTCATGGGAGGACGTAGCCTATGAAGGCCGTGGCTATTGTCGAGAATAATAGGATGGTGCCGAGGTTTCAGGTCTCTAGTAGAGTGAAAGAGCCGTAGTATAGGCCACGGCCTACGTGAATAAATAAGCATAGGAAGAATATGGATGCTCCGTTGGCGTGGAGATAGCGGATAACTCAGCCGTAGTTTACATCTCGGCAAATGTGGGCTACGGAGGAGAATGCGGTTGTTGTATCTGCTGTATAGTGTATGGCCAGGAATAGGCCTGTGGTGATTTGGATGATCAGACAGGCTCCTAGTAAGGAGCCAAAGTTTCATAGAGAGGAAATATTAGGTGGTGTAGGAAGGTCAATGAGTGAATTGTTAATGATTTTTATAAGGGGGTGGTTTTTTCGAATGTTGGTCATTTGTGTTTTTGTAGTTGAAATACAACGATGATTTTTCATGTCATTGGTCATGGTTAGATTCCATGTAAAAATTATGGCATATGTAATGTTTTTGTTAAGTGTGATTTTTGTTTTGGGCTTTGTAAGTTTTTCGTCGAAGCCCTCTCCTATTTATGGGGGTGTTGGGTTAATTGTTAGTGGGGCTGTAGGGTGTATAATTGTTGTGAGTTTTGGGGGTACTTTTGTGGGTTTAATGGTATTTTTGGTTTATTTAGGGGGTATATTGGTAGTGTTTGGGTATACTACGGCGATGGCCACTGAAGAATATCCGGAAACTTGGGGTTCTAGTGCTGTTGTCTCGGGGTCTATATTGGTGGGGGTAGTTATGGAGTTGTTGGTGGTGGTTTGGGTGATAGGGGAGGGTGATTTTGGGGTGGTGGTTGGTTTTGGTGATTTGGAGGATTGAATTGTTTTTGCGGATAAAGAGGTTAGTGTCGTTCGTGAGGATTCTTTGGGAGTGGCATCTCTTTACAATTATGTTAGTTGGTTTGTGGTTGTTGCAGGTTGGTTTCTGTTTATGAGTGTGTTGATTGTTATTGAAATTGTTCGGAGGAGGATTAGACAATAAGTAGAAGGGCTAGGAGTGTTGAGATGAGGGAGGAGAGAAAATATAGCTTGATTAGGCCTTTTTGGTTTGAGATGGTTGTAGAGGATAGTACTTGTAACTGTGATAAATTTTTTGGTATGGTTTTTTCTAATCAAATTAGGTCTAGTAGGAGAAATGCTGTGTTTTGGCTTATGGTGAGGTTATGTAGGGGAGTTGAGCGGTGGACAGTTGTTGGGAAGAATCCTAATATACTTGAGAATTTGAGGGCGTGGGAGGGTGATTTAAGTTTTAGGTTGTTTGTTATGAGGTTTAACTCTATTGCTAGGATTAACCCTAGGGCAGTTATGATTAGGGCTGTTGTTTTCAGGTAAGTTGGTATTGTTATTTGTAAGGTGGTGAGAGGAGGGATATTACTTGATATGAAAAATCCAGCGAAGATGCTTCCGATTGCCAAGCGTTTAATTGAGTTGATTAATGAGGGATTGTTTTCGTTAATGACGGTTGGAACTGTGAATCGGGGTTGTTTCATTAGTGAGTAGAAGATTGTTCGGGTACTGTAAACGGCGGTTAGGGAAGTTGCAATGAGTGTAATTGTTAGGGCTCAGGCGTTGGTGTTGGATGTATTTATGGATTCGATGATTAGGTCCTTTGAGTAGAAACCTGTTAAAAAGGGTATGCCTGTGAGTGCGAGGCTTCCTACAGTGAGGGAGGAAGCTGTGAAGGGTATGGTTTTGAAAAGACCACCTATTTTTCGAATGTCTTGTTCATTATTTAGACTGTGGATGATGGAGCCGGAGCATATAAATAGTATGGCTTTGAAGAAGGCGTGATTACAGATGTGGAGGAAGGCTAGATGGGGTTGGTTAATACCTAAAGTGACTATTATCAAGCCCAGTTGGCTTGAGGTGGAAAAGGCCACGATTTTTTTGATATCGTTTTGTGTGAGAGCACAAATTGCTGTGAATAGGGTGGTGGTGCTGCCCAAACACAGTATGAGTGTTTGGGCTATGTTATTATTTTCTGTGATAGGGTGGAATCGGATTAAGAGGAAAATTCCGGCTACAACTATTGTGCTGGAGTGAAGTAGGGCCGAAACTGGGGTGGGGCCTTCCATTGCTGATGGTAGTCATGGATGAAGTCCGAATTGGGCAGATTTTCCGGTGGCTGCAAGAAGTAGGCCTATTAATGGAATTGGGCTTGGACTTTGGTTAAGTATAAATATTTGTTGAAGCTCTCAGGTATTAGAGTGTGTTGAGAATCATGTCATTGCTAGAATAAATCCAATGTCTCCAATGCGGTTGTAAATAATGGCTTGGAGGGCTGCTGAGTTTGCGTCGGTTCGTCCGTATCATCAGCCGATTAGTAGAAAGGACATAATGCCAACGCCTTCTCAGCCGATGAAGAGTTGGAATAAGTTGTTGGCGGTTACTAGGATCAGTATGGTGATAAGGAATAGGAGGAGGTACTTAAAGAATAGGTTAATGTTTGGGTCTGATTGTATATATCACGTTGAGAATTCTATAATGGACCAAGTAACGAGCAGTGCTACTGGAATAAATAGTGTTGAGAAATAGTCTAGTTTTAGGCTAGTTGTTAGTTTTAGGGTTTGGATTGATATTCAGTGTCAGTTGGAAATGACTATTTCCTGTCCTGAGAAGGTAAATAGTGTGGCTGGAATTAGGCTAATAAAGAAGGCGTAAGCAGTAATTAGTTTTACGTGGGTAATGTAAGAGGTGTTTTTGTGAATGTCTATGAGGTTCGTTAAAATAGGGTATGTGAGTATCATTAGTGTGATAAGAGCGAGGGAGGAATGAAGGTTAATTACTTTTATTTGGAGTTGCACCAATTTTTTGGTTCCTAAGACCAATGGATAACTACTATCCTTTAAAAGTTGAGGGAGCCATACTGTTATGTATGGGGTGCAGAGTTAGCAGTTCCTTCATTCTCTCTCGGTAGATAAGGGGTTTTGAGCCCTTATAGCTAAGTTCACAGTTTAGTGTTTTATTTAAACTATATCTACAGTATGTGGGTCCCATGAGGATTTTGGGGTTTAGGGTTAGGAGGAGAAGAGGGAGGATGTGTATGGATATCAGGGTATTTTCTCGCGTGAGTGAAGGGTTGAAGTTTTGTATATGGTATGAAGGTTTACCTCGTTGTGTTGTTGTTAATATGTATAGTGAATACGTAGCGGTAGCTAGTATATTTAGGCCCGTTAAGATGATTGTTGTATTAGATCATGAGAAGGCTGCTATGGTTACGAGTAGTTCTCCGATTAAGTTGATGGATGGTGGTAAAGCTAGGTTGCTTAGGCTGGCGAGGAGTCATCAGGTGCTTATCAGTGGAAGGAGAGCTTGAAGCCCTCGTGCTAGGAGCATTGTTCGGCTGTGAATGCGCTCGTAGTTCGAATTGGCAAGGCAGAATAATACTGAGGATGTAAGGCCATGTGCAATTATTAAGGTTGTTGCCCCTATGAGGCTTCATGGCGTTTGAATAAGGATGGCTATGATTACTAATGCCATGTGGCTAACTGATGAGTAGGCGATGAGTGATTTCAAGTCTGTTTGTCGCAGGCAAATTAAGCTGGTTATAATTATTCCTCATAAGCATAATATGAGGAATGGATACGCTATAGGCTTTGTTAAGGGATTAAGGATTATGGTGATACGTATTATCCCATAGCCCCCTAGTTTTAGGAGGATGGCTGCTAGGATTATAGATCCAGCAATGGGGGCTTCTACGTGGGCTTTAGGTAGTCATATGTGGAGACCGTAAAGGGGTATTTTGATTATGAAGGCTATAATGCATGCTGTTCATAGTAGATGACTGGATCACGAATTGGGCAATTCTTGTAGTCAGTAAGTTATTATGAAGAGGTTTAATGTGCCTATGGAGCTTTGGATATAGGATAATGCCACGAGTAGTGGCAAGGATCCGGCGAGGGTGTAAAACAGGAAATATAGGCCTGCGTTTAGTCGTTCTGTTTGGTTACCTCATCGAGTGATAATGATAAGGGTGGGAATTAATGTGGATTCAAATAGGATGTAAAATATAATTAGTTCAGTGGTTGCGAATGTTATGACTAAGAGTAGTTGTAGGGAGATAAGGGTGGAGAGGAAATGTTTTTTTCGTTCTCAGGGCTCCTTTGTAAGGTGATATTGGCTTGCTATAACTGTAAGGGGGAGTAGTCATATTGTTAGGACTAGGAGGGGTGATGATAATGGGTCGGAGAAAAAAGTTGGTGAGAAGTTATTGCTGTTAGTATCGGCTTGATTAAATAGGAGCAGGCTTATGAGACTGATTGCTAGACTATGCAAGGTGATGTTTATTCAGGTCATAGGGTTGGTGGAGTATCAAATTACTGGTAATAGTATGGCTGTTGGTACAATAATTTTTAGCATTGGAGGAGGTTGAGGTTTTGAACGAGGTCTAGACCATAGGTGTTGGACATTATTACTAGTAAGGCTAGACCGACGGCTGCTTCACAGGCTGAAAACACTAATAGGAGAATGGGTATAATGAAGGATATTGTGGAGTGTAGATTTGTAATAATAAGAGTGCTTAAGACAAATATGGATAATATTATGCCTTCTAGACACAATAGGGAAGATATTAGATGGGAGCGGAATACTAGTATTCCTGTGAGGGCAGTGGTGTAGGCTATGATGATGTTAGTGGAAATTGAAGGCATGTGATAATTATGGAGTTCATAATCTAATGAGTCGAAATCATTTATTTTATTTTAAACTAATTATCAATGTTATTCTTCTCATTCGAGTCCTTTTTGAAGTCATTCGTAGGTGAGGCCTGCAGCTAGGATAGAGATTACCGTAAGGGCTATTGTTAGTATGAGTTTTAGATTGTTTGTTTGGGTCGCTCAGGGGAGTGGGAGGAGGAGGGCAATTTCTAGGTCGAATAGGAGGAATGTGATGGCTACTAAAAAGAATTTTATGGAGAATGGTAGACGGGCAGATCCTATGGGGTCGAATCCGCATTCGTAGGGCTTGTATTTTTCTGTATACACATTTAGTTGTGGTAATCAGAATGCAACTGTTACAAGGATTATGACTAGGAGGGTGTCAGTTATAAGAGTTAGTGGGAAGTTGATTATTCTTTTTCGGGTTATACCGAAGCTAATTGATTGGAAGTCAATTGTACTAAGTAATACTAAAAGAATAAGATCCTCATCAGTAAATGGAGACGTATAGGAACAGTCATACTACATCAACAAAGTGTCAATATCAGGCTGCGGCTTCAAAGCCGAAATGGTGATTGGAGGTAAAGTGGAATTTTACTTGACGAAGAAAGCAGGTAGTGAGGAAAGTGGATCCGATGATGACGTGCAAACCATGGAAGCCTGTTGCTATGAAAAATGTCGACCCATATACCCCATCTGAGATTGTGAATGGTGTTTCAAAGTATTCTGAGGCTTGGAGAAGCGTAAAGTAGATGCCTAGGGAAATAGTGATGAGCAAAGCTTGGAGTATATGTGTTCGGTTTCCTTCTATTAAACTATGGTGAGTTCAGGTGATGGAAACACCTGAGGCTAGAAGTACGGCTGTGTTAAGAAGGGGGACTTCCAGGGGATTAAGGGGGTGGATGCCTGTTGGGGGTCAGCAGCCTCCGAGTTCGGGGGTGGGGGCTAGGCTTGAGTGGTAGAAGGCTCAGAAAAAGCCTGCAAAGAAGAATACTTCTGAGATGATAAATAGGATTATGCCATATCGAAGGCCTTTTTGGACCATGGGGGTGTGGTGGCCTTGGAAGGTTCCTTCTCGCACAATATCTCGTCATCATTGATATATTGTCAATAAGTTGGTTAATAGCCCTAGGGACAAGAGGGAATTTGAGTTAAAGTGAAATCATATGATTAGACCGGATGTTATTAGGAGTGCCGAAAGGGCTCCTGTGAGGGGCCAAGGACTAGGATTAACTATATGGTAGGCGTGAGTTTGGTGGGTCATTAAGTGTTATCATGTAAGTAAAGGCTTACTAGCAGGGTAAATACGTAGGCTTGAATTAAGGCAACGGCTAGTTCAAGGACTGTAAGGAGTACTAGAATGGTAAATGTTACTAGGGAAATGGCGGGGCTGATTGAAGTGAGTGCTAGGGTAGTTCCGCCAATTAGGTGTATGAGCAGGTGGCCTGCCGTAATATTGGCTGTTAGTCGTACAGCCAATGCTGCGGGTTGGATAAGGAGGCTAATAGTTTCAATAATAACTAATATGGGAATAAGAGGGGTAGGTGTACCCTGTGGTAGGAGGTGGGCCAGGGACGCCTTTGTTTTGTAACGGTAACCTGTAACAACTGTAGCTATTCATAGGGGAATAGCCATGCCTAGATTTATTGATAGTTGCGTGGTAGGGGTGAATGAGTGAGGTAATAGACCCAGCAAATTGGTTGAAGCAATAAATAGAATTAGTGAAGTTAATATGAGGGCTCAGGTTCGTCCTTTGGTGTTGTGTATTGTTATTAGTTGTTTTAGCATTAGTTGAATTAATCATTGTTGTAGGGAGGTAAGGCGGTTACTAATAAGTCGGGAGGAGGAGGGGAAGAGGATACTAGGGGTTAGGATGATGAGAATGACGACAGGAATTCCTACAATTGTAGGGGTTATGAAAGAGGAGAATAGATTTTCGTTCATTTTAATTCTCAGGGGTTTGTGCGGTTATGCTTGTTGGGAGTCTTTGATGCAGGGTTTAAGGGGTAATTAAATTTTAGGATTTTTAGTTGGAAGACGATAAATAGGGTGAGGATTATAGAGGAGATTGTCATAAATCACGTTGATGTATTTAGTTGTGGCATTTCACTGTGGAAAGATTTGCACTTTCAGTCTTTAACTTAAAAGGTTAATGCTTGTTAGCTTCACGGTGGGTTATAACATAGTCAGTAGTCATTCTTCAAAGTATTTTAGGGGGACTAGTTCGAGTGCAATTGGCATAAAGCTGTGATTCGCACCACAGATTTCTGAGCATTGGCCGTAGTAGATACCTGGGCGAGAGGTTATTAGGGTGACTTGGTTCAAGCGTCCTGGGATGGCATCCGTTTTTACGCCTAAGGAAGGTACGGTTCATGAGTGAAGTACGTCTTCTGAGGAAATGAGTATTCGGATGGATATTTCTGTGGGTAGAGCGATTCGGTTATCAACTTCAAGTAAGCGAAGTTCTCCGGGTTTAAGATCTGGTAGGGGGATTATGTATGAGTCAAAGTTAAGATTTTCGTAGTCGGTGTACTCATAGCTTCAGTATCATTGATGACCTATTGTTTTGAGGGTAAGAGAGGGTGTGGTGATTTCATCTATTATATATAGGATGCGTAAAGATGGAAGGGCAATGAGAATTAGGATGACTGCGGGTAAAATAGTTCATACTATTTCTACCCCCTGGGCGTCTACCGTACTTGTATGGGTGAGTTTAGTAGAGAGTATCAGGGAGATGACGTAGAGAACTAGAGAGCTGATAAGGAATACAATTATTAAAGTATGGTCATGGAAGTATAAAAGTTCTTCTATAATGGGGGAAGCGGCATCTTGAAATCCTAGTTGGATTGGGCAGGCCATTAAGATATACGGGGTTTTAACCTGTAAGTTAACTTTGACAAAGTTATGTAATTGTTTTACTAATACCTTGATTTGGAGAAAGTCATGATGGTTATGTGGTTGGCTTGAAACCAATTATAGGGGGTTCAATTCCTTCCTTTCTCATCTATGCTTTTACGTAGGCAGGTTCTTCGAATGTGTGGTAGGGTGGTGGGCAGCCATAAAGTCATTCTAAGTTTGTGGATGTTAGTTCTACTGTTGAAATTTCTCGCTTTGAGGCAAAGGCTTCTCAGATTATGAAAACCATTAATATTACCGCTGTTAGGGAGATGAAAGATCCAATTGATGAAATTATATTTCATGTGGTGTAAGCATCAGGATAGTCGGAGTAACGGCGAGGCATTCCTGACAGACCTAAGAAGTGTTGTGGGAAGAATGTTATGTTTACACCCACAAATATAGTAGCGAAATGAATTTTAGATCAGGTACCGTGTAATGTATAGCCTGAAAATAGAGGGAATCAGTGAACAAATCCTCCTATAATAGCAAAGACTGCTCCTATTGATAATACGTAGTGAAAGTGCGCTACCACGTAATATGTGTCGTGAAGAACAATGTCCAGTGATGAGTTGGCAAGGACAATTCCCGTTAGACCTCCTACCGTAAATAAGAAGATGAAACCCAGGGCTCATAATATAGCAGGTGACCATTTGATATTGCCTCCGTGAAGCGTAGCTAGTCAGCTAAAAACTTTCACCCCGGTGGGAATAGCGATAATTATTGTAGCTGATGTAAAGTATGCTCGGGTATCAACGTCTATCCCTACTGTGAATATGTGGTGGGCTCATACGATAAAACCTAAGAAGCCGATGGATATTATAGCTCAGACCATACCTATATAGCCAAAGGGTTCTTTTTTGCCTGAGTAGTATGCTACAATGTGGGAAATTATGCCGAAGCCTGGAAGAATCAGGATGTAAACTTCGGGGTGTCCGAAGAATCAAAATAAGTGTTGATATAGGATAGGGTCACCACCCCCTGCAGGATCAAAGAAAGTTGTATTAAGGTTACGGTCAGTTAGGAGTATTGTAATCCCTGCTGCCAGGACGGGTAAAGATAATAGTAAAAGGACAGCTGTAATTATTACAGATCATACAAATAAGGGAGTTTGATATTGTGATATGGCGGGAGGTTTTATGTTTATTACTGTTGTGATAAAGTTAATGGCTCCTAGGATAGAGGATACACCTGCTAGGTGTAAGGAGAAAATTGTTAAGTCTACAGATGCTCCTGCGTGGGCCAAATTTCCGGCTAAGGGAGGATAAACTGTTCATCCTGTCCCTGCGCCTGATTCTACTATTGAGGAGGCAAGAAGGAGTAGGAATGATGGTGGAAGGAGTCAAAAGCTTATATTATTTATCCGTGGAAATGCTATATCAGGAGCTCCAATCATTAAGGGTACAAGTCAGTTTCCGAAGCCTCCAATTATGATGGGTATAACTATGAAGAAAATTATGACGAAAGCGTGAGCTGTTACCACTACATTGTAGATCTGATCATCTCCTAGTAAGGTCCCTGGTTGACCAAGTTCGGCCCGGATAAGGAGACTGAGAGCTGTACCTACTATTCCTGCTCAAGCCCCGAATAATAAGTAGAGGGTTCCAATATCTTTATGATTTGTTGAGTAGAGTCAACGGTTGATGAACATGGGTAGAATGGCTGAGTAAGCATTAGACTGTAAATCTAAAGACAGAGGAAGTCCTCTTTTTACCAAGTCCTGAGGTGGCTACCACGTTGAATTGCAAGTTCAAAGAAGCAGCTTCAATACTGCCGGGGCTTCTCCCGCCTTTTTTTTCCTGAGAGGCGGGAGAAGTAGATTGAAGCCAGTTGATTAGGGTATTTAGCTGTTAACTAAATTTTCGTGGGGTTGGAGCCCACCGGTCTAGTTAGGGGTTTAGCTTAATTAAAGTAGTTGATTTGCGTTCAGTTGATGTAAGATAGATTCTTGCAACCCCTATGGGCAGAAATTAAGCATGTATATGCTTTCTTAGGGCTTTGAAGGCTCTTGGTCTGCTTAACCTAAATTTCTAGTGTAGGATCGAAAAAGTTGGTGATAGAGGGAGGGATAGAGTGGATAGAACAATTAGGGGTGGTATGAGTTGGGTTTGCTTTGTGATTTGAAGTTGTCATTTTATTTTTGTATTATTAAATGTGGGAAATAGGGTTAGGGAAGTACTGTAGATCAGTCGCATATAGAAGTATAGGTTTAGGAGTGCCATAATGGCGATAATTGTGGCTACGGTGATGTTGTTGTTTTTTGAGAGTTCTTGGATGATGGCTCATTTGGGCAGGAAGCCTGTGAGTGGGGGGAGTCCCCCAAGGGATAGTAGAGCGATTATAATTGTTAGAGTAATTGTTGGGGTTTTATTTCATAGGTTTGACAGTGTTAGTATGGTAGTGTTTGTGTTGAGATTTAGAATAGAGAACATGACAATGGTTAATGCTAGGTAGATAAATAGGTTTAGTACTGTTAGGGATGGGCAGAATGTGAGAATGGCTATTATTCAGCCTATGTGGGCAATGGATGAATAGGCTAGGATTTTTCGTAATTGTGTTTGGTTGAGGCCTCCTCAACCTCCTACTAGGATTGATGAAATGGCAATTAGTAGGAGAATGTTTAGGTTTGTTCATGGGTGAATTTGGAGTATAATGGAAATTGGGGCTAGTTTTTGTCATGTTAGGAGGAGTATTCCTGTTATTAGTGAGATGCCTTGTGTAACTTCAGGAACTCAAAAGTGGAAAGGGGTTATTCCCAGTTTCATTGTTAGTGCAATAGTAGTCGTGAGGGGGGTTAGTTGGTTATGGGAGTTAATGATGTTTCATTGTCCGGAGTGTATAGCGTTGAACACGATGGTAAATATTAGTAGTATAGAGGCCATTGTTTGTACGAGGAAATATTTTGTGGCTGCTTCTGTTGACCGGGGTTTATGGTTTTTTATTAGGATTGGGATAATGCTTAGTATGTTGATTTCTAAGCCGATCCATATTAGAAGTCAGTGTGAGCCAATTATTGTTAGTATTGTTCCTGTGAAGATTGAAATTATAATTAGTGCAAGGATTGTGGGTTTGACTAGTATGGGAAGGATGTAAACCAACATTTTTGGGGTATGGGCCCAATAGCTTATTTAGCTGACCTTACTGTTGTAGGATATGGTGTACATTGGTAGCACGATGGATTTTGAATCCTTAGGAGCGGGTTCAAGACCTGCGATTCTAGAAATAAGGGGGTTAAACCTCTATTATTTACTCTATCAAAGTAACTCTTTTGTCAGACATATTTCTATATTTGTGGAGGGATATATGAGGCTAGGATTGGAAGAGAAATGTGCCATATGCATAGTGCCAGAGTCAGTGGAAGGAAATTTTTTCATAGCAGATGTATGAGTTGATCATATCGGAATCGTGGGTATGATGCTCGAATTCATAGGAATAGAGTGGTTAGTAGGAGGGCTTTGGTGGTGAAGTTTGTTGTGTATATTTCTGGTATTTCGGGTTTGTAAAGTGTTCCCAGGAAAAGTATAGTTGTTAGGGCATTTATTATGATGATGTTGGTGTACTCTGCCATGAAGAATAGGGCAAAGGGGCCTGCGGCGTACTCTACGTTAAAGCCTGATACTAGTTCAGATTCTCCTTCTGTTAGGTCAAAAGGGGCTCGGTTTGTTTCTGCTAGAGTGGAGATAAATCATATTATGGCTAAGGGTCAGGATGGAATAATAAGTCATATGTGTTCTTGAGTTGTGGTGAGGGTAGAGAGGGTAAACGACCCATTTGTTAGGAGAATTGATAGTAGGATGATGGCTAAGGTGACTTCGTATGAGATTGTCTGAGCTACTGCTCGTAGGGCGCCAATTAGGGCGTATTTGGAGTTGGATGCTCAGCCTGATCAGAGAATTGAGTACACGGCTAAGCTTGATGTAGCTAGAATAAATAAGAGTCCCAAGTTTAAATTAATTAGTGGGTATGGTATTGGTAGGGGAGTTCACATGATAAGTGCGATGAATAGAGCCAGTGTTGGTGCGGTGACGTAGAGTAATGTGGAGGAGGTCAGGGGTTGTAAGGGTTCTTTGATAAATAGTTTTATTGCATCGGCGAAGGGTTGAAGTAATCCGTGCGGGCCTACGGTATTGGGACCCTTGCGGAGTTGTATATAGCCTAGGATTTTTCGTTCAATTAGTGTAAAGAAAGCTATGGCTGTGATAATGGGGATAATTAGTAGGAGGAGATTAGTGAAGAACATATATATATATTAAGAAGAGGAGTTGAACCTCTGGGTTTAAAGTCTTAAGTTTTATGCATTTGCCGGGCTCTGCCATCTTAATAAGCCCTGGTCTTGGGCAGGGTATTGAGTTAGTTGCTAGATTAAGTGTTCATCATCTATTGAGGTTGAGAGCGCTCCATTGAGTTGGCTTTATCTCTCTTGTCCTTTCGTACTGGGAGAGATGCTAAATAGATAGAAACCGACCTGGATTGCTCCGGTCTGAACTCAGATCACGTAGGACTTTAACCGTTGAACAAACGGACCATTAATAGCGGTTGCACCATTGGGGTGTCCTGATCCAACATCGAGGTCGTAAACCCTATTGTCGATATGGACTCTATAATAGGATTGCGCTGTTATCCCTAGGGTAACTTGTTCCGTTGATCAAATTAAATTTGGGTCATTTGGTTTGTTGGTGCTTCGACTGGTAATGTCTAAGCTGGTTTGTTCGGAGGTTTGATTATGCTCCGAGGTCACCCCAACCAAAATTCTTAGCTCAGAGTAGTAGTTGTTTATGTCCTTGTTGGATTATTGGGTATACTTATTTGGGCTAATAATTTAAGCTCCATAGGGTCTTCTCGTCTTATTAGGATATCCCCGCCTCTTCACGGGGAGGTCAATTTCACTGATTGAAAGTAGGAGACAGTTTAACCCTCGTGTGGCCGTTCATTCTAGTCCTTAATTAGAGAACAAATGATTATGCTACCTTTGCACGGTCAGGATACCGCGGCCGTTAAACGCATGTCACTGGGCAGGCAGTGCCTCCGATACTGGTAATGCTGGAGGTGATGTTTTTGGTAAACAGGCGGGGTTAGGTTTTGCCGAATTCCTTTTACTTTTTTTAATCTTTCCTTAGTGCACGCCTGTGTTGGGTTAACAATTGTTTTTAGTAATAGATTTATAGGATGGATATATTTAATTTTATTGTTAATTATCGGTGGGTATCCGGTCCGGTATAAGCTTGTGCTAGGAGAATAGGGTTCTTGTTACTTATATTAACAGTATTGCTTCTATTTAGTAATAGAATGGTTCAGTTATTTGGTAGGAGGTCGTTGTAGGGCTTAGGAATTAAGATATATTGTGTGTTGAGCTTGAACGCTTTCTTTATTGGTGGCTGCTTTTGGGCCAACGATGAGGTGGGGGTTGTTTACTCTCTACTAAAGGTCGTAACCTGTTCCAAAGAGCTGTTCCTCTTTGGATTAGCGTTTGAATTAACAAGGGGTTTAAGTGGGTTACTTTAGGTTAATTTAAGGCTGAACTGAAATTCTTTTCTGAACAACCAGCTATCGCCAAGCTCGTTAGGTCTTTCACCTCTACTCGTGAATCTTCTCACCATTTTGCTACATGGATGAGTTGGTTCTTAGGTAACTGTTCATGAGTAGCTCGTTTGGTTTCGGGTACTCTGGCTTAAATTCTTTTCGTCGGATTGTTCTAGTTAAGTCATTATGCAAAAGGTACAAGGGATAAGCTTTGCTTTTATGAACTTTAAATTGTTCTTTCATCTTTCCCTTGCGGTACTTTTTCTATAGCGCTGGATAAAATTTCTATCTCCTATACTATTAATGTTCTGGTGAATGTTTTAGTTAAGGGTGTGTGAGGTTTATTGAGGGCATGGGAGATTAGGCTAGTTTTAGTTTCAAAGTGTCACGTTAATTGTGAAGTCTTCTGGGTGTAGGCCGGATGCTTTAGGCTTAAGCTACACTTTGGTTTTTCCAAGCACACTTTCCAGTATGCTTACCTTGTTACGACTTATCTCCTCTTGGATTATGTTTTTTGTGTTTAGGAAACAGTTATGTAAGGGTTGAGGAGGGTGACGGGCGGTGTGTACGTGCTTCATGGCCTTGTTCAATCAAGCTCTCTATTCTCGATTTACTGCTAAATCCTCCTTTAGTCCCTAATTTCATAGGGTTTTGGTGGGATGGTGTTCTGTAAGTAGAAAATGTAGCCCATTTCTTTCCACTCCATGGACTACACCTTGACCTAACGTTTTTATGTTAAATGTTTGTGCTTACTTTGTAGCCTTGATAGGGTTTGCTGGGGATGGCGGTATATAGGTTGGATTAGCAAGGGGTGGTGAGGTTTATCGGGGTTTATCGATTATAGAACAGGCTCCTCTAGAGGGAATTAAAGCACCGTCAAGTCCTTTAAGTTTTAAGCTATTGCTTGTAGTATTCTGGCGGGTGATTTTGTTTATTAGTCACTTAAGTTTATGGCCAAGCATAGTGGGGTATCTAATCCCAGTTTGAGTCTTGGCTTTCGTGTTTTCAGAGTGTTAAAGTCACTTTCGTGGGTTATTTTGTTTTAGCTGGAGCATTTTACGGCTTAGATAAAATTTAACTTTATTTTTGGTATTCTAAAACACACTTTACGCCGTCTTTATTAGTTTGGGTTAATCGTATGACCGCGGTGGCTGGCACGAAATTTACCAACCCTTATTTCAGTATAGCTTAGTCGAACTTTCGTTTATTGCTTAAATTTTGTCACTGCTGTATCCCGTGGGGGTGTGGCTTAGCAAGGCGTGAAGAGCTGCCGTTTGGCGTGCTTGATGCCTGCTCCTTTTGATTATGCAATTTAGAGGGCATTCTCACTGGTGCGCGGTTACTTGCATGTGTAATCTTACTGATAACTAATAGTAAGGCTGGGACCAAACCTGTGTGTTTATGGAGCGTGTAGCTCATCTAGGCATTTTCAGTGCCTTACTTTTTAAATTAAGCTACATTAAC